AGAAATAGAAAGATAATAGAATCTTAGAATATAATAGATTATGTAGAATATATGACGATTATGATTACACAATTACCACTTGTATAATATAGAATAGACTCTTCTTATATTTACTAATTTACTATAGGGATAATATCAAACTACCTACCAATGAAGTAGTATGATTAATACATCAAATCTTTTGGGGAAAGGTATGAAACAATTGAAAAAAAAAGAAGTGGTACTGGAATCATTTGACCTATATGCGCAAATGGAATTCGGGCAAATCTTCCCCCGGAGTAGAACAAGAACCTAAAAGAATTGAAAGGCCCATTAAGGAACAAGAAAATTACATCGTAATTTGAATTTCGATGAAACAATACATCAATGAGAAGTTAGTTCAATAAGTTCATAAAATTCTTTTTTATTTTCTACATTATAGAATAGAGGTAAGGGGAAGGGGGCAAAATTCATTAAAAAAAAAGAAATAGGATTGGAATCGACACATTGATTTTTTTTTCACAATTCTTTTGAACCGTATGCATCCAAAGGTGCACGTACGGTTCCTCAGGGATACAATTTTGTCCTAATCAACCGACTTCATCGAGAAAGATTACTTTTTTTAGGCCAAGAGGTTGATAGCGAGATCTCGAATCAAATTGTTAGTCTCATGGTATATCTCAGCATAGAAGATGATACTAGGGATCTTTATTTGTTTATAAATTCTCCAGGTGGATGGGTAATACCAGGAATAGCCATTTATGATACGATGCAATTTGTGTTACCAGATGTACATACAATATGTATGGGATTAGCCGCTTCAATGGGATCTTTCATTCTGGTCGGAGGAGAAATTACCAAACGTCTAGCATTCCCTCACGCTTGGCGCCAATGAGTTTTTTTATTTGAGAAAAAAAGAATACTATGCCTTCGCTGTATCGAATATGAATCAAATAAAGAATAAGTAATAATAGCATGGCACTTCGAGTTCGATATGAACAAACCATTATTGTTTTTTTTTCTAACATGAGATTTTGTATCGAAATAGTAGTATGAAAGAAGGGTTATTCCCAATTTGATTTTATGCGTCAAGCAAGAGTCAATTTCAGCGTCACAAACCATTATTCTTCCACAACAGAAGTCTCTTTCTTATTTTTATGTTATGAGAGGAAAGAATCCAAAAAATGGAAAAAAATCATTTTTTCCTTCTTAGATCTTATCAAAAAGAAACTTTGGGATTGCTAAACCACAGACAAGATAAATATATAAAGCAACAGAACCATCATAGTATCTTTTCTTTTTAACTACTACGAAAGGAAGGTTGGTAAATGGATCATTTATTGATTTGGATTATATAGGTTCTATTTATTATTTTATTTTCGATAAAATAAATTCTATCAAAAAAATCAAATCCATTGCAGAGCCGTATGCAATGTACAAAAGATGCCTGTACGGTTGTTTAATTCTATTTTTTTTATTGTTATTTTGATATTCCCCCTTACTTTATCATCCAATCGTGCGATATATAGATAGAAGAACCATTCATGATGTTATCATCAGGGTTATGATTCACCAACCTGCTAGTTCTTTTTACGAGGCACAAGCAAGGGATTTTATCCTGGAAGCAGAAGAACTATTGAAGCTTCGCGAAACTCTCACAAAAGTTTATGTACAAAGAACGGGCAACCCTTTATGGGTTATATCCGAAGATATGGAAAGGGATGTTTTTATGTCAGCAACAGAAGCTCAAGCTCATGGCATCGTTGATCTTGTCGCGATCAAAAATGAAAATACTGGGAATTCCATAAATTCCATATAAATATACGAATTCCTTTTCAAGATTTACGTGTGAATAGAAATCATTCATAATCATCAATCATCAGGTTAAGATCGATCTAAGCCAACCCGCTCTATTCTATATAGAATGAGATTCTATAGACACACCATGCCAACCATTAAACAACTTATTAGAAACGCAAGACAGCCAATAAGAAATGTCACGAAATCTCCCGCTCTTCGAGGATGTCCTCAGCGTCGAGGAACATGTACTAGGGTGTATGTGCGACTCGTTAAGTTCAGATCATGAGTTTGAAGAAATGCAAAAATCTTTTCCGGTATCAACAACCACTACCAATGAATTAGGATAGTATAGGGTGGAACACGGTCTTTTGATTGACTAGTATCAAGATCTATTATCTACCTAATTATGTTATGAATTTATGGTTTCTATTGGTGCAAATCCAATCACTCCGTTTGAGATGAGAAAGAATTCTCCATTGGTAACAAATAGTTATCCATTAAGCGGAGAAAAAAGGTTATGCTCCTATTCCTTTTATTGAAAAAAAAACGGACTAACAAGGTCAGCTACCTAGCCAACTTTCAGAATTAAATACCGTCACTGTATGGATAGCTTTTTTGTGAAAAGGACTATTACTTTAGAATTAGAATTTTTCAATTCTAATTTAAAAATAGATGGGTAGAGCCAAAGAGTGTGAACTATACAAGTTCACAAGAATTTTTGATGAAATGAAAGAAGAGGCTCCGGTGTATAGAGAGGACCTCACCGTTTCAGAAGTTGCCATAGAAACGAGGAAACCCACTATTCTTCTTTCTTTAGTAGCAGTCGAATTTCTTATTTCCAGGCGAGATACCTTGAAGAAAGAAAAAATCGTGGTCGGGAAGGTTATAGTCGCAAAAGCCATTGGAATTTAGATTTTATATATTGGAAGAATCCGTTTTGTTATTAATCGACCGGAAGAAAAGGATGACTGAAAGAAGAGAAATCAATTAGTTATTCAATAAAGTTTCATTTGATTCAATGACCAGAGTTAAACGAGGATATACAGCTCGGAGACGTCGAAAAAAGATTCGTTTATTTGCATCAACCTTTATAGGGGCTCATTCAAGACTGACTCGAACGACTACTCAACAAAGAATAAGAGCTTTGATTTCCTCTCATCGAGATAGGAGCAGGAAAAAGAGAGATTTTCGTCGTTTGTGGATCACTCGGATAAATGCGGTAACTCGTGAGGATAGGCTATTCTATAGTTATAGCCTCTTTATCCACAATATGTACAAAAGACAATTGCTTCTGAATCGTAAAATACTTGCGCAAATAGCCCTATCAAATAAGAATTGTTTTGATATTATTTCAAAGAAAATTCTAAATCAAAAAGAAAATAATACAAATCAAATAAAGGAATAAAAGAATCTTAATAGAATCTATTATACAGGAAACAAGAATGGTTGAAACAGGATTTCCCGGAGAATGGACTCCGGGAAGAGAGAATAAAAAGAAATTAAGATTTGAGTAGTAGGAATAAACGAACATCTTTCAAGAAAAAAAGATTTCTTCCCCATTTTTACTTTTTTAGAATACAAGAATCAAATCTGGATTCTAGTTTTTTTTTCGAGCAAAACATTAATATGAGCTTGAGTTCCGATTGGAATTTTGAAGAGTCTATCTATTTATTTTTTGTTCTAGGACCAGTAATTCTAGGAATCGACTCCACTCTCTCCAATTGTTTCTCATTATTACGAAAAGGTAACAATGATAAAATACGAGCTTGTTTTATAGCAATAGTAATTAATCGTTGTTGTTTCAAAGTCAACCTATTCGTCCGTCTAGATAAGATTTTTCCTTGTTCACTAAGAAATCGACTAATTAAACTCATGTTTCTATAATCGATTCGATCCCCCGATCCGATTGGGGGTAAACGCCTACGAAAAGATCGCTTGGATTTACGAAAAGGTTGTTTGGATTTATCCATGGTTTGCTTATTCCTTGTTTGTTTATTCCTTCGATATAAAAGAATCTATAAAATAGAATACTCTTTTTTTTCTTATTCATTTAAGATTCGACCAAAAAAGGATTTTGTTTGTGTTATATATGTTAAGATGTAAAGTTCTTATTCTTCCCACTACTTGGAAAAATCAAACACGAATTCTTTTCTATCTATTTCTTTATTTCCCCATGAATCGTATACTTTTGACAATAGCGACAAAATTTTCTAAATTCTAGTCGATTGGGTGTATTGTGTCGATTCTTTTGAGTAATATATCTAGAAATGCCCAGCAATTCTTTATTAACACTCTTTCGAACACAACAGGTACATTCCAAAATCACTATAATTCTAATATCTTTACCCTTGGCCATGAACCTCCTTTTCATTTTGGATCGACTTCGTTCGCTATGGAATTTCTAACTCTTTTCTTTTTTGAATTATTAGAATTCGAATGACTTCGAAGTACTATAATCTCAAATGAAATTACTATAAAGACTCTAAATATAAAGAAAAAGAGTTCTATTCATTAATAGAAAAATATTGAGAATATTGTAATAGTAATAATTAATTAATACAATTTTTTCTAACTATGAATCATTTCTATACTAATCTCAGTATTTTCTTCTTTCTATGTTAAAATTTCGTGGAACCGTCCTTAGACTGGATCCACATTTCCATTTCTTTTCTCCCAAAATTTCACTGTATTTTCACTGAGATTCAATACACTCTTTCTTTTTTTTTAGGTTTTAGGATAGATTAAAAGAAAAAGAATTTAGAGACATGTTACGTAGAATTTTATCTCAAATATTCTTCATTTTTTATCAAGACAAGATTTTCATCAGGATGAAAAAAAGGGAAAAGACAAGGCATCTGGAAATAAACGATTAATTTCTATCAATAGACCTGCTAAAGACCCAAACCATAAAGTGGTTAACACAGGTGCCGTTGAGAGATATGTTTTTATATCTTGCATTGAAAATCCTCCTTCTTCTTTTACTATTTTTTTCTTATTTATTTTCTTTGTATTGTATATTGTAAGAATTTTATATTGTAATACATATATAGTCCTAGCTCGCTATTCTAATAAATAGATCATAGATAATCCGATATTTGAATTTGAGTTCAAGATCATTTGTTTTTGCTTGAAATGAAATTAGAATTAGGAATTACTAACTAAAATGCATATGTACAATGACCCAGCAGATTCAATTTTGTTGCCCCCTAAAAAAAATGACA